AATAATGGATCTACGTGCGAAGATTCCTTATACAATCATTACATGTATGATACTCAATCTAGTTGGAATAATCACATTACTAGTTGCATTGATAGTTATCTTCAGTCTCAAATCTGCGTCGATACGCCCATAGTAAGTGATAGTAGTGACAGTTACATTTCCGAGTGCGTTTTTGATAAAGGTAGAACTAGTAGTGAAAGCGGTAGGTCCAGTCTATAAACCCGCGCAAAGAGTAGTGATTTAACTCTAACAGAAAGCCCTAACGATTTCGATGCAACTAAAAAATACAAGCATTTGTGGGTTCAATGTGAAAATTGTTATGCATTAAATTATAAGAAATTTTTGAAATTTAAAATTTGTGAACAATGTGGATATCATTTTCAAATGAGTAGTTCAGAAAGAATCGAAGTTTTGATCGACCCCGGCACTTGGAATCCTATGGATGAAGACATGATCTCTCTGGATCCCATTGGATTTCATTCGGCGGAGGAGCCTTATAAAGTAAAGATCGTTATGATTATCAAGCAAATAAAAAGTTATTATATGTATCAATCCTTACATCACATCGCCTACTACTGGTGGGATAACCGCGAGTTTTGGTATGTTGGGAGATATCATTATTGCCGAACCAAATTCCTACATCGCATTTGCGGGTAAAAGAGTAATTGAACAAACATTGAATAAAACAGTACCCGAAGATTCACAAGCGGCTGAATATTTATTCCATATATTTATTCCATTAAGGGCTTATTCGATAAGGGCTTATTCGACCTAATCGTACCACGTAATCTTTTAAAAAGCGTTCTGATTGAGTTATTTAAGTTCCACGCTTTCTTTCCTTTGAATTCCAATTCAATCAAGTAGAGTAGACTAAGTTCAATTATTTTATTTGTAGCAACCAAGCGGATAGCTCTTTTTTACCTAGATTACTAATTAAGATTAACAAGTCTCTATCATCATCAACAAGATAAAAGCGCTATTTTTCCATTTTAGGAATTTAGGCAAATAAAACGAATTTCCTCTTACGTATATAATTATAATCAATTATAAAATATAAAAAAGATAGATATACAGTTTTGTATCTTTCTCCATCTCTCGAAAACTCCATTTCACTAAAAATAAAAATTCCGATTGTGTCGCATTCTAACAAACCTTTCGAGAATTTGTAAGAAACCCTTTCTTTATTACTTTATATTATCAAATTAGAAGACAAGAATAAAACACAAAGAAATGAATAAAAATAATCAAGTTGATTATCATATATATCTTTCATGTAGATAGATGAATAAGTCCATTTATTGAATTCTACGTTCCTTGGACTTATTTAAACTTAGTGTATCACTTAGATTAGATATGTAGATACTTATATATCGAATAAGAATTTTCAAATTGAATTAATTAATAATAACTACGAATTTCTAATAATTACATTACAATTCTTAATTATAATCAATATAAAATATTGATATTTAATAAAAAAACAGGTGCAAATACAAATAGTAAATCGAGGTACCCATTTTATTTATGACAACTTTAAATTTTCCCTCTATTTTTGTGCCTTTAGTAGGCCTAGTATTTCCGGCAATTGCAATGGCTTCCTTATTTCTTCATGTTCAAAAAAACAAGATTGTTTAGATCTGAGGGGCCCAACCCTATCCGTTTTTTTGGAAACTTATACTTGTAGCATAACACAGATATTTTTTGCGGGAAATGAAATATGGTATAACATGTTGTGATTTCCACCAAACATAAAAGAAAAAGCTCTTATGCCGGCAGAAAATGATCTATGGGTAAATGAATTCTAGCTAGTTTTAAATAGATCAGGATTGCCCGATGCCGAAAATGTAAAGTTGGTGGATCTATATGTATATCAATAATGTATATTGGGATCCTACGAAGGGTGTGGTATTATTTTATTTTAGATCTAACCAATTTGATGAATTACTCCTAAAGGTTCTCATCAAACTAGTGCTAGTTCATACCAAACTGGTGCTAGTTGATGAAAATTTCTTCGGAAACAAAATAAAGTAAAGTCAAAATCATTTGGGGTATTCTCTCAATTCCAATAAAATGCAATCGGATCAAGTATGAGTTGGCGATCAGAACATATATGGATAGAACTTATAACGGGGTCTCGAAAACTAAGTAATTTTTGCTGGGCCCTTATCGTTTTTTTAGGTTCATTAGGATTCTTATTGGTTGGAACTTCCAGTTATCTTGGTAAAAATTTGATATCTTTTGTTCCGCCCCAGCAAATCATTTTTTTTCCGCAAGGGATCGTGATGTCTTTCTACGGGATCGCGGGTATCTTTATTAGTTCCTATTTGTGGTGCACCATTTCTTGGAATGTAGGTAGTGGTTATGATCGATTCGATAGAAGGGAAGGAAAGGTGTGTATTTTTCGTTGGGGATTTCCTGGAAAAAATCGTCGTATATTTCTCCGATTCCTTATAAAAGATATTCAATCCGTTAGAATAGAAGTTAAAGAGGGTATTTATGCCCGCCGTGTCCTTTATATGGACATCCGAGGCCGAGGGGCTATTCCGTTGACCCGTACTGATGAGAATTTGACTCCGCGAGAAATTGAAAAAAAAGCCGCGGAATTGGCCTATTTCTTGCGCGTACCGATTGAAGTCTTTTGAGAAAAAGAGCCTGGGGTCTGAAAAATGAATGCTTTCTCGGCCGGAGGGAAAAAATGCAAGAATCCTCCTTTTTCTATAACATAACTTAACTAAAGTTTCGCTAGAACGTTCAGTCCAGCCAAAGTCGACGTATATAGAACAACCATAAAACAAAACAACTTTTTTGTGGTTTCTTATGCGTATCCAAATTAATGCAACTCAATTGAAACTAGTAAGAAATTGAACTACTAGATTCAATCCATTTCATATATCAAACGATTTTGAAAGAAAGGAAGTGTTCTTTTTTTTTTAAGTTCAATATTTGTTGGAAGTGATACTTTAGGTAAATCATATCTTGTCAATTTTGGTTTTGTCAACCGACCCTTTAGTTTATCCTTTCGTTAGTTTATCCTTTCATTGGAATTTTTTCGAAATATTGGAGATTTTGAGACGAAAGAACTCCCTTTCTATCAAAATATCAATAATATTCATTCCTTAAAGTTAAAGAAAGTACTTTTTAGGTCATTGAAACACTTGTTTGGAATTTGCTGAATTGAGATTTTTGGAAACACAATTTTAGATTTTTTCTTCATTTTAATTCGAAGCCGAGTCTATTTTTGTATTCTTTCTCGATTCAAACAAATAAAAATAAAATCGATTCATAGATTTGATACCTTGTCTAGAACTCATGTTTGAAATAAATATTCGATCACATAGAATCATGAAGTGAAGTGGGTTAATTAAAAATTAACAGGTGATAAATGGCAACAAAGAAAGCCTTCACTCCTCTTTTATATTTTACATCTATAGTATTTTTACCTTGGTGGATTTCTCTCTTATTTACTAAAAGTATGGAATCTTGGGTTACTAATTGGTCGAATGCTGGTCAATCCGAAATTTTTTTGAATGATATTCAAGAAAAAAGTATTCTAGAAAAGTTCATAGAATTGGAGGAAATCCTCTTTTTGGAAGAAATGATCAAAGAATATTCGGAGACAGATCTACAAAAGCTTCCTATAGGAATCCACAAAGAAACGATTCAATTAATCAAGATACATAATGAAGGCCGTATCCATACGATTTTGCACTTCTCAACAAATATAATCTGTTTTATTATTCTAAGCGGCTATTCTATTTTAGGGAATGAAGAACTCGTTATTCTTAACTCTTGGGCTCAGGAATTCCTATCTAATTTAAGTGATACAGTCAAAGCTTTTTTGATTCTTTTATTAACCGATTTATGTATCGGATTTCATTCGCCCCACGGTTGGGAACTAATGATTGATTCGGTCTACAAAGATTTGGGGTTTATTCATAATGATCAAATTATATCTGGTCTTGTTTCCACTTTTCCTGTTATTCTCGATACTATTTTTAAATATTGGATTTTCCGTTATTTAAATCGCGTATCTCCCTCACTTGTAGTTATTTATCATTCAATGAATGATTGATAAACGATCTAGCGATATTAATCTAATCCAATTAGAATCTTTCTTACTTTGTAGTTCTACATAAACATTTAAAACTTCCTATTTGGAGGATTTTCATCGTTTTTCATCCTATCGTATTTCCATAAAATGATTCCAGTAAAGTAAATAGCAGAATCGTGGATAGGGAACTATACTAGTGACCTACCCAATTTATTGTAGAAATTTTCGGATTAATGATTAGACCATGCAAACTAGAAATATTTTTTTTTGGATAAAGGAACAGATTACTCGATCTATTTCTGTATCGCTCGTGGTATATCTCATGACCCGGACATCCATTTCAAGTGCATATCCCATTTTTGCGCAGCAGGGTTATGAAAATCCACGAGAAGCGACTGGGCGTATTGTATGTGCTAATTGCCATTTGGCTAGTAAGCCCGTGGATATTGAGGTTCCACAAGCAGTACTTCCTGATACTGTATTTGAAGCAGTTGTTAGAATTCCTTATGATAAGCAAGTGAAACAAGTTCTTGCTAATGGTAAGAAAGGGGGTTTGAATGTGGGGGCTGTTCTTATTTTACCGGAGGGTTTTGAATTAGCCCCTTCCGATCGTATTTCTCCTGAGATGAAAGAAAAGATAGGCAATTTGTCTTTTCAGAGCTACCGCCCGAATAACAAAAATATTCTTGTGATAGGGCCTGTCCCCGGTCAGAAATATAGTGAAATCGCCTTTCCTATTCTTTCCCCCGACCCCACTACTAAGAAAGATGTTCACTTTTTAAAATATCCTATATACGTAGGGGGGAATAGGGGAAGGGGTCAGATTTATCCCGACGGAAGCAAGAGTAACAATACGGTTTATAATGCTACAGGGGCGGGCGTAGTAAGTAAAATCATACGCAAAGAAAAGGGGGGATATGAAATATCCATAACAGATCCCGCGGATGGA